AACGGAAATAGAACCTTTTTTTAACTTTATTAGTAAATTAAATACAGAATCACCATCGTATTTAAATGTGAAAAGACTTTATTTTTTTCTAGAAAAAAAAAATTTGGATTATAAATCAAAATTTTTAAAATTATTATTCAATGCAGTTCTAACTGATACCAACGATCAGACAATTAGAAAAAAATATCTTGGAGTAAGCATAAAAGAAATACGCAAAAAAATACCTCGATGGTCATATAAATTAATCAACGATTTAGAACACGAACAAAAAGCAAATGACGAAGGCCTGGCAGAGGATCCTCAGATTCGTTCAAGAAAAGCTAAATTTATAATAATTTTTAATGATAATCAGCAGAATCCCGATAATACCCTTCAAACAGAGGAAGTAACTTTATTACGTTATTATGAACAATCCGATTTTCGTCGAGAGATAATAAAAGGATCGATGCGCGCTCAACGACGGAAAATGATTATTTCAAAACAGGTTCAAGCGAACGCCCATTCCCCCCTTTTCATGGACAGAATAGAAAGCCCTCTATTTTTTGCGTTTGATATCTCCAAACTGATGAAATTTATTTTTATAACTAGGATGGGTAAAAAGACAGAATTTAAAATTTCGGATTATGTGGAGGAAGCTAAAAAAAAAAAAGATAAACTAAGAGTAGATAAAAGTTACAAGCAAAAAATGCAAGAAAAAGCGCAGATCGAAACAGCAGAAATTTGGGATACTATTCTATTGGGTCAAGTAATAAGAAGTTCAATATTACTAACACAAGCAATCCTTAGAAAATATATTCTACTACCCTCTTTTATAATAGCTAAAAATCTTGGTCGTCTGCTATTATTTGACTTTCCAGAATGGTCTGAGGATTTAACCGATTGGAAGAAGGAAAGATATGTTAAATGCACCTATAACGGTGTTCAATTAGCAGACAATGAATTTCCAACAAACTGGTTAACAGAGGGTATTCAAATAAAGATACTCTTTCCTTTCCGTATGAAACCTTGGCACCGGTCTAATCCAGACTCTCCTTATAGAGAAAAAAAAACACACAAATATGATTTTTGTTTTTTAACTGTTTGGGGGATGGAAACCGACCTACCTTTTTGCTCTCCCCGAAAACGATCCTCCTTTTTTGCACCTATTTTAAAAGAACTTGGAAAAATGCTTCTAAAAAGGAAGCCAAATTGTTTTCCAATTCTAAGAAGATTAAACGAACGAACAAATTTCTCTCTAAGGGTCTCAACAACAATTCAAAAAAGCATTCTCCTTATAAAAAAAATAAAAAAAGAATTAGAAAAAATAAACCCAAAGCTATTATTTGGATTAGGAGAAGTATATGAGTTGCGTGAAACTAAAAAAGAAAAAGATTTTTTAATCCGTAATATTATTATTTATAAACCATCCAGTAAACTAAAATCTATTGATTGGAGAAGTTATTCACTGCCAGAAAAAAAAACAAAAGAGCTGACTGATAGAACAAGCCTAATCATAACTCAAATAAACAAACTAAAAAAAAAAAAAAAAAATCTAACTTCAGAAAAAAACATTAGTTCGAACAAAAAAAGTAATGATGCTAACAGATTAGAATCCTATATATATATTTTTCAGGTGTTAAAAAGAAGAAAGATTAGATTAATCCGTAAATCACATTTTTTTATACAATTTTTCTTTCAAAGGATATACTTCTTAGGTATGATTAATATTCTTCGGATCGACACACAAGTTTTTCTTGAATCAACAACAAAAAAAGTTAAAAAATACATTTACACTATTTATAGTAAAGCAAATCCCGAAAGAATTGAGAAAAAAAAAAACACAAAAATTCACTTTATAAAGTCACTTTCTAATATTAGTAATATTAAAAAATATTCAAAGAACTTACCTTCTTTGTCACAAGCATATGTATTTTACAAATTATCAAAAACCCACGTTATTAACTTAAGATCTGTTCTTCAATATCACGGAACACCCGTTTTAAAGAAAAACGAACTAACGGGATATTTTAGAACACAAGGAATATTTAGTTCCGAATTCAAAAATAAAAAACTTCATAATTCTAGACTGAATCAATGGAAAAATTGGTTAAGGGTTCATTATCAATATAATTTATCTAAAATTCAATGGTCTAAATTAGTAGCCCAAAAATGGCAAAATAGAGTTAATAAAGCCCCCCAAAAAGATTTAAACAAATGGTATTCATATGAAAAAGAAACTTATTCTCTATTACCAAATAAAAAAGAAAATTTTAAAAGACACTCTGAATATGACCTCTTCTCATCTAAATCTATTAATTATGAAGCTAAGAGGAACTCCTACAGTTATGTATCATCATTACACGTAAACAATACCGAAAATATTTCTTATAATTACAACATAGATAAACAAAAATTATTTGATGGGTTGGCGATTATACTTATCAAGAATTATCTTGGAAAAGATGCTATTATGGCTAAAAATCCGGATAGAAAATATGCGGATTGGAAAATTATCCATTTTAGTGTTAGAAAGAAGCTCACTAGTGAGGCTTGGATCCATAGCACCAGTAATAAACAGACTAGTCACGATCAAAAAGTTGATAAAATGTATAAGAAATATCCTTTTTATCTCACAATTCATGAAGACATCAACCCCTTCAATAAAAAACAATTTGGTTGGATGGGAATGAATGAAGAAATACAAAGCAAGGCCATATCCGATTTTGAACTTTGGTTCTTCCCAGAAGTTATGTTACTTTATAATTCATATAAAATAAAACCCTGGGTCATACCCATAAAATTACTTTTTTTTTTTTTTCAGGGAAATGCACCGATTAGTACAAATAAAAACATCAATGAAAAAAAATATATTGAAGAAGATTATGCGGGATCAGTCATAAAAAACCATACAAATAAAAAGCAAAACACAAGCGCTACAGAAACAGAATTAGATTTTTTCCTACAAAATAATTTGCTTATTCAATTTAGAAATGATTCTTTTTTTAATCAACAACTAATCAATAATATCAAGGTATATTGTCTCCTGCTTAGACTGAGAAGCCCGCGAAAAGTTTTTATATCCTCTCTGCAACGAGGCGAAATGATTTTCAATATAATGCTGAGTCACAAGGATGTCCATATTCCTGAATTGGTGAAAGGAGGGGGGGTTAGCATCGAACCGGTTCGTCTGTCTGTCAAAACGAATGGACAATTTATTAGATATCAAAGCATAAGTATTTCATTGGTTCATAAGAATAAAGATCGCATTAATCAAAGATATGGTGATAAAAATAATTTTTTTAAATCCCTTACAAGACATCAAAAAATAACTGGAAATAGAGATAAAAACGATTATGCTTTGCTCGTTCCCGAAAATATTTTATCACCTAGACGTCGGAGAGAATTGAGAATTGTAATTTCATTCAATTCAAGAAAAGGGAAGGGTGCGGGTCTAAATCCCATACTTTGGGATGGAACGAACGTAAAAAACTGTGTTAAATTTTTGGATACAAGCCCAAGTCTTGATATAGATAAAAATAAATTAAAAAAATTAAAGTTCTTTCTGTGGCCCACTTATCGATTAGAAGATTTAGCTTGTATGAATCGCTATTGGTTTGATACCACTAATAGCAGTAGTTTCAGTGTGTTAAGGCTACATATGTATCCACAATATCAATATCCACAATTTTAAAATAGACGACGATAAATTTTTGCTAGATATCAGATATCAGGTAACATATCTAATATTTCAAAGCAAACTAATACATACATGTAGTATCTTACATTCCATGATAATTCGATCTATAAATAAAAAAATCAACGGAATTTTTTTTTGATAAAATTAAGAGTAGATAACTTAATTTAGTATACCCGATTCAAATGGTTAGCATTATTCTTTTTTATTATTTCTGATCAGTAAAATTAACAATAAAAAAAATATCTTTAAACAATAAAAGGGGGAGCAATTTACGTTTTATGGTAAAAAATTCATTCATTTCAGTTTTTTTCCAAGAAAAAAAAGAAGAAAACCCGGGGTCTGTTGAATTTCAAGTATTAAGTTTCACTAATAAGATACGACGACTTACTTCACATTTGGAATTGCACAGAAAAGACTATTTATCTCAGAGAGGTTTACGTAAAATTCTGGGAAAACGTCAACGATTACTAGCTTATTTGTCAAAGAAAAATCGAGTACGTTATAAAGAATTAATTGGTCGGTTGGAAATTCGTGAGCCAAAAACTCACTAATTTTAATTTTAAAGAACTTTAATTATTTGATGTTCGATCTTGAATTTTTATTATTTTCGGCAATTCGTGGAAGAATCAATCGGGGAAAAACCTATGAATGTACCAGCTACAAAAAAAGACCTCATGATAGTAAATATGGGTCCTCAGCACCCATCAATGCATGGTGTTCTTCGACTCATCATTACTCTAGATGGTGAAGATGTTATTGACTGTGAACCAATATTGGGTTATTTACACAGAGGAATGGAAAAAATAGCAGAAAACCGAACAATTATACAATATTTGCCTTATGTAACAAGGTGGGATTATTTAGCTACTATGTTCACAGAAGCGATAACCGTAAATGCACCAGAGCAGTTAGGAAATATTCAAGTACCGAAAAGAGCCAGCTATATCAGAGTAATTATGTTGGAGTTGAGTCGTATAGCTTCTCATTTGTTATGGCTCGGACCTTTTATGGCCGATATTGGGGCACAAACCCCTTTCTTCTATATTTTCAAAGAAAGAGAATTAGTATATGATCTATTCGAAGCTGCCACTGGTATGAGAATGATGCATAATTATTTTCGTATCGGAGGAGTCGCTGTTGATCTACCCCATGGCTGGATAGATAAATGTTTAGATTTCTGTGATTATTTTTTAACAGGGGTTGCTGAATATCAAAACCTTATTACACGAAATCCTATTTTTTTAGACCGAGTTGAGGGAGTAGGGATTATTAGCGAAGAGGAAGCAATAAATTGGGGTTTATCAGGACCAATGCTACGAGCTTCCGGAATAAAGTGGGATCTTCGTAAAGTTGATCATTATGAGTGTTATGACGAATTTAATTGGGAAATCAAATGGCAAAAAGAAGGGGATTCGTTAGCTCGTTATTTAGTACGAATCGGCGAAATGACGGAATCTATAAAAATTATTCAACAGGCTCTGGAAGGAATTCCAGGAGGGCCCTATGAGAATTTAGAAAACCGATGCTTTGATATAGTAAGGGATCCAAAATGGAATGATTTTGAATATCGATTCATTAGTAAAAAGCCTTCGCCCACTTTTGAATTGTCGAAACAAGAACTTTATGCGAGAATCGAAGCACCAAAGGGAGAGTTGGGCATTTTTTTGATAGGAGATCAAAGTGTTTTTCCTTGGCGATGGAAAATACGACCGCCAGGTTTTATCAATTTGCAAATTCTTCCTCAGTTAGTTAAAAGAATGAAATTGGCTGATATTATGACGATACTAGGTAGTATAGATATCATTATGGGAGAAGTTGACCGTTGAAATGATAATTGATAGAACAGAAATACAAGATATCAATTCTTTTTACAGATTGGAGTCTTTAAAGGAGATCTATGGGATCATATGGATGTTTATACCTATTTTGACTCTTGTATTGGGAATAACAATAGGTGTACTAGTAATTGTGTGGTTAGAAAGAGAACTATCCGCAGGGATACAACAACGTATTGGACCTGAATATGCCGGCCCTTTAGGAATTCTCCAAGCTATAGCAGATGGGACAAAACTACTTGTTAAAGAAAATATTATTCCATCTAGAGGAGATAGTGGTTTATTCAGTATCGGACCATCGGTAGCGGTCATATCAATTTTACTAAGTTATTCAGTAATTCCTTTTGGTTATCATCTTATCCTAGCTGATATAAATATCGGGGTTTTTTTATGGATCGCTATTTCAAGTATTGCTCCTATTGGACTTCTTATATCAGGATATGGATCAAATAATAAATATTCCTTTTTAGGTGGTTTACGGGCAGCTGCTCAATCCATTAGTTATGAAATACCATTAACTCTATGCGTGTTATCAATATCTCTACGTGTGATTCGTTGAGACATAAACTTTTGACTATTTCCGTTCTTTCGCGGAAAGCGTTGAATAGATAGTCTCCGTTTTTTGTTCATCGTTAGTGTTGATGAACTAAATCAGATAGTTCTATGAGTGAAAAAAAACAGCTTATAAGTTTGCAGTAAGAAGTCGAGTCTCATTTCCTATGTACCAGGATTAAGCAAAAGTAAATATAAGCAGTAGAGACTGTTTACCCCAAGATTGGTTGGTTGGGCATCATGGCTTGAAGCGGGTTCACAAGATCAACTGTATGGGGTTTTCATTAGCGTTTGGCTATATTACCCGACTACCATAACAGGCGATTGGGCAAAAATGAGTGGATGGTTAGAAACACCAAATTACACAAGGGATTAGTAATAGAGATTATGTAAATTATACAAAGGGCCGTTTCCGCATAAAAGGAAGACCAATTGGGGCTTTACGTTAGTAGAAATGATCAGGTAGTACTCCCCATGATTCCGATCCAGAGTATGCTCCTATCCACCGATTAAAGAAATTACTATCAAGAACGAAATAATCCTTTACTTTTTTTGAATCCACTTTTTAGAAACAAGAATAGGAACGAAAAAGTAGAAAGACTGCAATTACAATAAAAAATGAATAAAAAAAGAGAGAGAAAGATCTTTATTCTTTAATTTATATAGAAAGCAAATTCTTGGCATTATTTATGAACTAATGTAATATCTAATTCTTTTTCGTAATTGAAAAAGCTGGGTTCAAATATCTATGAATATTTATAGAAGGAGTATTTTATTGAAGGTTTAAGTTATTACTCAAAAAAACATTCTAAATTATTAAAGGATGAGATCAATTCAGAAGTACTTTTTTTGTTTTATTATAGCAGACAGAATTACATTGGTCTAATTCGGGACCTCTCAATAGATTTTTACTCGATCTAGAACATATCGCCATAAAGAATGCCGATCCGGTCCTTAGATTTCTTTGTGGTCCTGGAGGAGCCGTATGAGGTGAAAATCTCATGTACGGTTCTGTAATAGCGATGGGAACAGTGATGTTATCACCGACTATAATTATCTAACAGTTCAAGTACAGTTGATATAGTTGAGGCACAGGCAAAATATGGGTTTTGGGGATGGAATTTGTGGCGTCAACCTATCGGGTTTATCGTTTTTATAATTTCCTCCCTAGCAGAATGTGAGAGATTACCCTTTGACTTACCAGAAGCAGAGGAAGAATTAGTAGCGGGTTATCAAACTGAATATTCTGGTATCAAATTTGGTTTATTTTATGTTGCTTCTTATCTAAATCTACTAGTTTCTTCATTGTTTGTAACAGTTCTTTACTTGGGTGGGTGGAATCTCTCTATTCCGTACATGTTTATTCCTGAACTATTTGAAATAAATAAAGTAGGTGGCGTCTTTGGAACCACAATTTTTCTCTTTATTACATTAGCTAAAACATATTTGTTCTTGTTTATTCCTATCACAACAAGATGGACTTTACCTAGGTTAAGAATGGACCAATTATTAAACCTTGGATGGAAATTTCTTTTACCTATTTCTCTAGGTAATCTATTATTAACAACTTCTTCCCAACTCCTTGCACTGTAAATACACTATCACGACCTGTCCCAAACAAGAGAAAAAAAAATTCGATATATTCACGATATGTTCCCCATGGTAACCGGGTTCATGAATTATGGTCAACAAACAGTCCGAGCTGCAAGGTACATTGGTCAAAGTTTTATGATTACCTTATCGCACGCAAATCGTTTACCTGTAACTATTCAATATCCTTATGAAAAATTAATCACATCGGAACGTTTCCGCGGTCGAATCCACTTTGAATTTGATAAATGCATTGCTTGTGAAGTATGTGTTCGTGTATGTCCTATAGATTTACCTGTTGTGGATTGGAAATTGGAAACGAATATTAGAAAGAAACGATTGCTTAATTACAGTATTGATTTCGGAATCTGTATTTTTTGTGGTAATTGCGTTGAGTATTGTCCAACAAATTGTTTATCAATGACTGAAGAATATGAACTTTCTACTTATGATCGTCACGAATTGAATTATAATCAAATAGCTTTGGGTCGTTTACCAATGCCAGTAATTGACGATTACACAATTAGAACAATTTTGAATTCGCCTCAAAGAAAAAATACGTCAACCCCATGATTAAAAAATTTTAGTTTTATTTTTCCTTGGTCAATAACTACAATAGAAATCCCAATAATTAGTTGATGAGAATCGAGGCGTCATTTGGAGTTAAAATCGAGTGATATATCATCTATCAGTAATTTTTTTAACATATATAGCTCCCATTTTAAATTTATTATTCTGATAAAAAACGAGATTGATTCAATTATTGGATACACATCAATCTACACTCATTAGAATTTCTTAGCATTTAGAATTAAATTCATAAAAACATATCATAAAAAAATAGGGTCCATTTCCTGGTCAGGTCAATAAGATCATGAAAGATTTTTTATTTATTTCTTATTTTACAAAAAATGGATTTACCCGGATCAATACATGATTTTCTTTTAGTCTTTCTAGGATTGGTTATTATATTAGGAGGTTTAGGGGTGGTATTACTTACTAATACAATTTATTCTGCCTTTTCATTGGGATTGGTTCTTGTTTGTATATCTTTATTATATATTTCATCAAACTCCCATTTTATAGCGGCCGCACAGCTCCTTATTTACGTGGGAGCTATAAATGTTTTAATCATATTTGCTGTGATGTTTATGAATGGTTCAGCATCTTACAACGATTTTACTCTTTGGACCGTTGGGGATGGGGTGACTGCGATGGTTTGTGCAAGTATTTTTGCTTCACTAATTACTATTATTACAGATACGTCATGGTACGGTATTATTTGGACTACAAGATCAAACCAGATTATAGAACAAGATTTTTTAAGTAATAGTCAACAAATTGGGATTCATTTATCAACAGATTTTTTCCTTCCATTTGAACTCATTTCCATAATTCTTTTAGTTGCTTTGATAGGTGCAATTGCTATGGCTCGTCAGTAATAAATCGTTAGAACTAGCATAGTAATAAAAATAAAACGTTGTTGCGTGTTTCAATTCTATCAAAATCGAAAATTTTTTGTCAATATATTCTAACAATAAACTCTATTTATTTGATTTCTTTGTTCCACACTTGTTAGTTGCGTACTGTTTATATTCTAGTTAATAGAACCGGTTGAATTCTTGTTCATCTTGAAATGCATCGATATTGATAAGGGGTTGATCAATGATGATCGAACATGTACTTATTTTGAGTGCCTATTTATTTTCTATAGGTATATATGGATTGATCACGAGTCGAAATATGGTTAGAGCCCTTATGTGTCTTGAACTTATACTGAATGCAGTGAATATAAATTTCGTAACATTTTGCGATTTTTTTGATAGTCGTCAATTAAGAGGAGACATTTTCTCAATTTTTGTTATAGCTATTGCAGCGGCTGAAGCGGCGATTGGACCAGCAATTGTTTCATCAATTTATCGTAACAGAAATTCTACTCGTATCAACCAATCGAATTTGTTGAATAAATAAGATTAATCATAGAAAGATAAATATCCCTCAAATGAAGGTTTTTACTATTTTTCTATATAAATTTAAAATTCTAATATTAAAAAATTCCAATTAGTAGGTATGATGCGTAATCTATGATTATGGGCATGCTTGCGAAAACGTAACGTAATAAATCAAAGTATCTTGGCCCCTCTATCCTCTCTCATGAGCCGATCCAGAAGTAGATTAATTATAAAAATTCTGGTAAATCATTGATTCATCTGGTGTCTAAATATATGATTCATTTTACAAGTTTACTAGATCGAAAATTTATGGCGTTTAAAAATTAAGAGATCCAATGTCACACTCAGTAAAGATTTATGATACATGTATAGGGTGTACTCAATGTGTCCGAGCC